TAGGGATTGCTAAAAGTAAAATTCGGGAAAAAGAACCAATTGTATGGGAAATACTTCAAGAAGTTATGCAGGGGCATCCTGTATTGCTGAATAGAGCACCCACCTTGCATAGATTAGGCATACAGGCGTTCCAACCCATTTTAGTGGAGGGACGCGCTATTTGTTTACATCCATTAGTTCGTAAGGGATTCAATGCAGACTTTGATGGGGATCAAATGGCTGTTCATGTACCTTTATCTTTGGAAGCTCAAGCGGAGGCTCGTTTACTTATGTTTTCTCATATGAATCTCTTGTCTCCAGCTATTGGAGATCCCATTTCCGTACCAACTCAAGATATGCTTATTGGACTCTATATATTAACGATCGGGAATCGTCGAGGTATTTGTTCAAATAGGTATAATCCATGTAATCGAAGAAACTATCAAAATGAAACGGTTGACGATAATAAGTATACGAAAGAGAAAGAACCCTATTTTTGTAGTTCCTATGATGCACTTGGAGCTTATCGGCAGAAACGAATCAATTTAGATAGTCCTTTGTGGCTCCGGTGGCGACTCGATCAACGTGTCATTGCCTCAAGAGAAGTTCCCATCGAAGTTCAATATGAATCTTTGGGTACCTATCATGAGATTTATGGGCACTATCTAATAGTAAGAAGTGTAAAAAAAGAAATCCTTTGTATATACATTCGAACAACTGTTGGTCATATTTCTTTTTATCGAGAAATAGAAGAAGCCATACAAGGGTTTTGTCGGGCCTACTCATACGATACCTAAGCTAAGTAATTATGTGATACCGTGGGAATTCGGTTCTCTACGGCTCAACCGGTATCATAATTCCTGAATTTCTACGGGAATCAAGATCGAGGAAAGGAAGTCTTCAAATCACTGACTCAAACCCATTGTCGAATCCTACTCAGCGGAATATGGAGGTACTTATGGCAGAACGGGCCGATCTGGTTTTTCACAATAAAGTGATAGATGCAACTGCCATGAAACGACTTATTAGCAGATTAATAGATCACTTCGGAATGGCATATACATCGCACATCCTGGATCAAGTAAAGACTCTGGGTTTCCAGCAAGCCACTGCTACATCCATTTCATTAGGAATTGATGATCTTTTAACAATACCTTCTAAGGGATGGCTAGTCCAAGATGCTGAACAACAAAGTTTGATTTTAGAAAAGCACCATCATTCTGGGAATGTACACGCGGTAGAAAAATTGCGTCAATCCATTGAAATATGGTATGCTACAAGTGAATATTTGAGACAAGAAATGCATCCTAATTTTAGGATGACTGATCCTTCTAATCCAGTCCATATAATGTCCTTTTCGGGAGCTAGAGGAAATGCATCTCAGGTACACCAATTAGTAGGTATGAGAGGATTAATGTCGGACCCCCAAGGACAAATGATTGATTTACCCATTCAAAGCAATTTACGCGAAGGACTTTCTTTAACGGAATATATAATTTCCTGCTACGGAGCCCGCAAAGGAGTTGTGGATACTGCTGTACGAACATCAGATGCTGGATACCTCACGCGTAGACTTGTTGAAGTAGTTCAACACATTGTTGTGCGTAGAACAGATTGTGGCACTATCCGAGGTATTTCCGTGAGTCCTCGAAATGGGATGACGGAAAAAATTTGGATCCAAACACTAATTGGTCGTGTATTAGCAGACGATATATATATGGGTCTACGATGCATTGCTACTCGAAATCAAGATATTGGTATTGGACTTGTCAATCGATTCATAACCTTTCGAGCACAATCAATATATATTCGAACCCCCTTTATTTGCAGGAGTACATCTTGGATCTGTAGATTATGTTATGGTCGGAGTCCCACTCATGGCGACCTGGTCGAATTGGGAGAAGCAGTAGGTATTATTGCAGGTCAATCAATTGGGGAACCAGGGACTCAACTAACATTAAGAACTTTTCATACCGGTGGAGTATTTACAGGTGGTACTGCAGAACATGTACGAGCTCCTTCTAATGGAAAAATCAAATTCAATGAGGATTTGGTTCATCCCACACGTACACGTCATGGACATCCTGCTTTTCTATGTTATATAGACCTGTATGTAACTATTGAGAGTCAGGATATTCTACATAATGTGAATATTCCACCAAAAAGTTTTCTTTTAGTTCAAAACGATCAATATGTAGAATCAGAACAAGTGATTGCTGAGATTCGCGCTGGAACATCCACTTTCAATTTTAAAGAGAGGGTTCGAAAACATATTTATTCTGACTCAGAGGGAGAAATGCACTGGAGTACCGATGTGTACCATGCGCCTGAATATAGATATGGTAATGTTCATCTCTTACCAAAAACAAGTCATTTATGGATATTATCAGGAGGTCCGTGCAGATCCAGTATAGTCACTTTTTCGCTCCACAAGGATCAAGATCAAATGAATCTTCATTCTCTTTCTGTCGAACGGAGATATATTTCTGACCTCTCAGTGACTAATGATCGAGTGAGACAC